TTACCAAGATAACTGGAAGTTCCAACCAATAAGAAGCCGAATGAACCTAAAAAAAGGATAATGGCCCAGGAAAAATTACTTATTTTTCGAGACCCCCTTATAAGTTCTATCCATATATGTTCTGATCGCCAACTCATACTTGATCTGATTTCATTTTATTGGAATTTAGAGCATAGCCCAATGAATTTGACTTTACTGTTTTTGTTTCCGAAATAACTCTCATCAACTAGCACTATTTTGATGTGAACCCTTTAATACATAGACTTTTCATTTCAAACATCCGCCAATCCTGATTCTAGTTGAAAATAGCTAGAATCAATTTACCCATATATCATTTTCTGTATATATAAGAACTCTTTCATTTATGTATGTTCGATTTCTGTTCAGCAGAAACCCCATGTTATATGTTATACCATACTCAAATAAATAGAGATTTTTTTCTCTAAGTAAAAAAAAAGAAATAAGATTTAGTCCTATCAGATCTAAACAATCTTGTTTTTTTGAACATAAAGAAATAAAGAAGCCATTGCCATCGCCGGAAATACTAGGCCCACGAAAGGCACAAAAATAGAGGGAAAGCTGAAAGTTATCATAAAATGAATACCTCGATTTAATTGACTATTTGTACCTGTTATTATTATATTGTTTCTATTGTTATAAAGATATCTTGTAATAATTTTAAATTCTTAATTCTAGAATGAAAATTCTTATTAATTCGATTCTAATTACTATTTTTGTAATTATGAAACTTTAATTTTCATTAATATAGATCGAAGTATATATCTAAATAAGTATATATAATAAGTGCAAGGAATGGAGAACTAAATAAATGGACTTATTCATCTTTCGACATGAAAGATATGTATGAAAATTTAGTTTCTTATTCTTCTTCGTTTGTTCTTGTCTTCTACTTCTAATTTAATAAAGAAAAGGTTTTTTGCAAATTACTGAAAGATTTCTAGGCTTCTTAGTCAAAATGAGAGATATAGAAAAATACACAATTCTATATTTGAATTTATTATATAATACATACGTAAGAAGGTAAGACGAACTTCGTCTAATTTCACAAAAGCAAGAATTCATTCTTTTATAGAGGCTTTCCGATTATTAATCATGAATATTAGTAAAAAAAAAAAATTATATGCAACTTGTGATTCTTTCTAGAATTAGATCTTAAAAGAAAACCCCATTCTTCTTATTTTTACTTTGATTCCGATAAACTAACTACGTGTTTACTACAAAAAACTAATTAAACTGAATAGTCTTTGAATTTTGATTCAAAGGAAAGAACGCGTGGAGTTGAAATAACTCACTCAGAACGCTTTTTAAAAGATTACGCGGTACAATTAGATCGAATAGGCCCTTCTGGAATAAATATTCGGCCGCTTGTGACCCCTCAGGTACTGTTTTATTCAATGTTTGTTCAATTACTCTTTTACCCGCAAATGCAATGTAGGCATTGGGTTCGGCAATAATGATATCCCCCAACTACAGATCCCATACTACCACCCATAAACTGAAAATGCATAACCCCAATTGCTACGGGAATACCATTTAGTTGGCCTATACCTGTTTGAACCGCCTCAGTTAACCCTGTCTTTCTTTGATAAGAATCAATACGATCTTTATAAGGCTCCTCTTCTGAATGAAATTCAATGGGATCCAGAGAGACCATGTCTTCATCCATAGGATCCCAAGTGCCTGGATCAATCAAAAGTTCTATTCTATCTGAACTACTCATTTTCAAATAATATCCACATTGTTCACAAATATTCATTTTTGACTTCAAAATTTTCTTATAATTTAATCCATAACACTTTTCGCATTGAACCCACAAATGCCTGTATTTTTGAGTTACATGGAGATTATTATAACTTTCTCTTATAGTTAAATCGCCGGCATTCCTTATACTGGAACTCTCGCTTTCACTACTATTTCTATTTTCACCATAAATGTAACTGTCACTATAATTTTCACTACTACTTACAATGTAAGCATCAATGCGTAGTTGAGAATCAAGATAACTGTCAATACAACTATTAATATGATTATTCCAACTCTATTGAGTATCATACATGTAACGATCATAGTAAGGATCGTCACTATTAGATCCATTAGTCAGATAATCAGAATTCGGATAACTCGAAAAAGGTCTTTCGAGTTCACTCAGAAAAGAATGATCATTGTTAATCTCAAAAAGTTTATTTTCAATATCAAAATATATGGAATAGCTGTCCCCATTCCTATTTCTAACTATAAAAGTGTCATCAGAGATGAAATTCCCAATGTCCTTGACTCCAAATAAATGATCAACATTACTATAAGTAGAACTGTTACTATAACTCCAACTATGATGATCCCTATCATTTCTATTCGAGTCTTCACTTTCACTGAAATGTTCATCAATAGGACTACGACTATCCATTGATTTACTTAATCCACACCTGTGTTCTAACTCTAACTCCTTGTTAGACAACATCAAATTGAACTGCCATTTTTC